TGTTGAGCGTGAAGGGGGACCAGGCACTTATATATTGACCTTGGGTGGAGTGCCTGTTTGAGTGTTAGGGGTGGGGGTGAGTTTAGTTTAGTATCTAGGGGAAAGTGAGTTAAAAGTGGTAGTAAATATATAAGGGGGGGTAGAGTTGGAGGGGGAGGTATTTATTTTATGTCCTGCTACCATTGACTACCATATCCATGTTTTCATTGACTACGCTTTGTCGTTTTCATTGAATATCATGCTCATGCCTACCATTATGGTGATGCTCAAGATGCAGTTAAGTCCAGCTACAATTTATGCTCCGGGTCGGGGCCTTTGACGGCCATAGCTGAGTCCAAGCAACCCCGAAAATAAAAAAATACCAAATGTATGACAGCACAGTTATGTGTGAGCATGGGCTGATTAGTCATTAGTCCATCGAGATGTCTTATTTAAGGGGAACGAGTGGACGGTCTTAAGAACATGGCCCTGAAGAAAGAACCAGATGTCTGTTAAAGTTCATTCAATAGCTACCCCCACGATTAATGGGCTCAGAACAAGAATAGGGATCCCTGCTGAGCGGGTTGCTGGTTTCACGCGGCATGGTGATTAAGCTCGTGATCTAGGGGGCGGGATACGCATGTTGACAAGGACTTATTTGACTAACATGTACTATGTACGATGAACAATTCAATGTGTTGTGTACCATTAATGAGCATCGTATCCTTGCTTGGGATGCACAAGAAATCTTGCCGAAAAGTGTATTAAGACCGTGTTATGTTTGACTTACATTCAAGTATTAATACATTTGCTTAATATCCATGTGGACAATCATTTAATGTACTATATACATATTATGTCCTTGATACATTAATACAAGATTGGCAAGATTTTTTAGGAATGTTGTGGACATTTTATTGAGGCTTTAAAGTGGTAAGTTTGTATTGATTTTTGAAAGTTTTGGTGAATTTAATGCTGATATTGTTCTCCATATTTTTGGAGCTATATTGATAGTCTTTCAGGGAATAGTTTAAATAGAACTTCAGCTTTGGGTGTTGATAGTGGGGCTATGGCTTCTTCCTTGAAGTCTTAGGGAGGTTGCTTGTTCTCCTTCTCTGGTTTACAAGACCAGTATATTTAATGTACTACAAAGACTTGTCTTCATTTTAGGAGGTTGTTTTCAATGGTACTGGCTACTGGTATCAGTACTAGAATAAGTGAGAAGTACATGACTGATGCTAGTTGTCCGATAATAATGTATGGGTGTTCGACTGGTTGTCCTCCGATTCATGTGAGTGTTAACAAGTCTGCTACTAGGACTCAGAATAGGCACTGACTAATTGGTCGAAATATTATGCTTCGTTGTTTGGATGTATGTAACATAGGCATAAGGATTAGGATTAGAATTGATAGGACTAGGGCCAGGACTCCTCCTAGTTTGTTAGGAATTGATCGGAGGATTGCGTATGCAAATAGGAAGTATCATTCGGGCTTGATATGTGGGGGTGTATTAAGTGGGTTTGCTGGTGTATAGTTGTCTGGGTCTCCAAGCAGGTCCGGTGAGAATAGGACTAGAAGCATGAGGGTTAAAATTAATAGTAGAGCTCCTAGGATATCTTTGATAGTGTAGTAGGGGTGGAATGGAATTTTGTCTGCGTCTGATGAAATTCCTGTGGGGTTGTTGGATCCTGTTTCGTGAAGGAATAGTAGGTGAACTATGGCAAGGGCTGCAATGATAAATGGGAGGATAAAGTGGAAGGCAAAAAATCGGGTGAGTGTTGCTTTATCTACTGAGAACCCGCCTCAAATTCATTCTACTAGGTTTGTACCGATGTATGGGATTGCTGAAAGGAGATTGGTGATGACTGTTGCTCCTCAAAAAGATATTTGTCCTCATGGTAGGACGTATCCTATGAATGCTGTAGCTATTGTTGCAAATAGGAGGATTACTCCAATGTTTCATGTTTCTAGGAATGTGTATGATCCATAGTATAGGCCTCGTCCTACATGTATAAAGAGGCAGATGAAGAACATGGATGCTCCATTTGCATGTATATATCGGATGATTCAGCCATAGTTGACGTCTCGGCAGATATGGGTGACGGAGGAGAATGCTGTTGCTGTGTCGGCTGTGTAGTGTATTGCTAGGAATAGGCCTGTTAAGATTTGTAGAATTAAGCAGATGCCTAGGAGGGACCCAAAATTTCATCATGATGAGATGTTTGATGGGGCTGGGAGGTCAATGAATATGTTGTTTACAATTTTTATAAGTGGGTGAGTTTTTCGGGTGTTGATCATTAGTGTTCTTGTAGTTGAATGACAACGATGGTTTTTCATATCATTAGTCATGGTTAGATTCCATGCGAGAATAATGATAACATACATTGTATTTATTTTGAGTATTGTTTTTGTGGTTGGTTTTGTAGGATTTTCTTCAAAGCCTTCGCCTATTTATGGGGGGTTAGGGTTGATTGTGAGTGGTGGAGTTGGTTGTGGTATTGTATTAAATTTCGGTGGGTCTTTTTTAGGTTTAATGGTTTTTTTAATTTATTTGGGGGGGATGATGGTGGTTTTTGGTTATACAACGGCTATGGCTACAGAGCAGTACCCTGAGGTTTGGGTCTCTAATAAGGCTGTTTTAGGGGCATTTGTTACTGGTCTATTGATAGAGTTTTTGATGGTTTATTATGTGTTGAAAGATAAGGAGGTAGAGATTGTGTTTGAGTTCAATGGTTTGGGGGATTGGGTTATTTATGATACAGGGGATTCTGGGTTTTTTAGTGAGGAGGCTATGGGGATTGCGGCTTTATACAGCTATGGTACTTGATTGGTTATCGTAACTGGTTGGTCTTTATTAATTGGTGTTGTGGTAATTATAGAAATTACTCGTGGAAATTAAGTAGAGCTGTGCTTACAAGGATTGTAATTAGGAAGGAGAGGAAGTACAGTTTAATTAGGCCTTTTTGATTTGTAACTATAGTTGATATTTTTATCTGAATTAGTGAGGTGGTTTTCGGTAGAATATTTTCTAGTCAGATTAGGTCTAGAATGGAGGATGCTGATTTTTGGCTTATTGTTAGGCTAGCATGGGGGGTCAGGCGGTGTATAATTGTAGGGTAATATCCTAGGAGGTTGGAAAATTTAAAGGTGTTTGATGGGTATTTGAATTTTAGGTTGTAGGTTGTGTTGCTAATTTCTAGTGCTAGGATGAATCCTAGAATTGTAACTGCTAGAGCTATTGTTTTTAGGTAATACGGTATTGTTATTTGGGGGACTGTCATTGGGGGGATGTTGTTGGAAATAATAAATCCTGCGAAGAGACTCCCAATTAGTAGGCGTTTAATTGAGTTGATTAGGAAGGGGTTGTTTTCATTGATAATGATAAGGGTTGGGAATCGGGGTTGTCCTAGGAGTGCAAAGAAAATAATTCGGGTGCTGTAGATGGCTGTAAAGGAAGTGGCAATTAATGTTATTAAGAGGGCTCAGGCGTTGGTATACGACGTGTTGGCGGCTTCAATGATTAGGTCTTTGGAGTAAAATCCGGTGAGGAAGGGTATTCCTGTTAGTGCAAGGCTGCCAATGATTAGGGCTGTTGTGGTGAATGGTATGGCTTTAAATAGGCCTCCTATTTTTCGGATGTCTTGTTCGTCATTTAAGCTATGAATAATAGAGCCGGAACATATAAATAATATGGCCTTGAAGAAAGCGTGGGTGCAGATATGAAGAAATGCTAGGTAGGGTTGGTTAATGCCAATGGTTACTATTATGAGGCCTAGCTGACTGGATGTAGAGAAGGCAACAATTTTTTTGATGTCATTTTGGGTTAGGGCGCATATTGCTGTGAATAGGGTGGTGATGGCTCCTAGGCATAGTATAATGGATTGAGCAAGCTTGTTATTTTCTGTTAGTGGGTAGAAGCGAATTAGTAGGAAAATACCTGCTACTACTATTGTGCTTGAGTGGAGTAACGCTGATACAGGGGTGGGGCCCTCTATTGCAGAGGGTAGTCATGGGTGTAGGCCGAACTGTGCAGATTTTCCAGTTGCAGCTAATGTGAGGCCTATTAGGGGTAAGTTGGAGTTGTTTGGGTTTAGTACAAAGATTTGTTGAAGATCTCAGGTATTAAGGTTTATTAAGAATCACGCTATTGCTAGGATAAACCCGATATCACCGATGCGGTTGTACAGGATTGCTTGTAGAGCTGCTGTGTTTGCGTCTGCTCGTCCATATCACCATCCGATGAGTAGGAATGATATGATTCCGACTCCTTCTCAGCCAATAAATAGTTGAAATAGGTTATTTGCAGTTACAAGGATAAGTATTGTGATGAGAAAAAGAAGAAGGTACTTAAAGAATTGGTTGATGTGGGGGTCTGAGTGTATATATCATATGGAGAATTCTATGATTGATCATGTGACAAATAGTGCTACTGGGACAAATATTATTGAGAAATAATCTATTTTAAAACTGAGTGATAATTTGAGGGTTTGGATGGTTAGTCAGTGTCAGTTTGAAATGACTACTTCTTGTCCTGTGTGGATAAATATTATTGTGGGGATTATGCTAGTAAGGAAGGCGCATGAAATGGTTGTTTTTACATAGAGTGGGAAGTTGGAGGTTTTATAAGCGTCAGAGCTTGTTATCATAATGGGGATAGTTAATAGGAGTAGGGTTACTAGTGTGAAGGAGGAAAATATGTTTATTACTTTTATTTGGAGTTGCACCAATTTTTTGGCTCCTAAGGCCAATGGATAACTACTATCCTTTAAAAGTTTGAAAAAGCCGTGTTGTTAGACACGGGGGCACAGAGTTAGCAGTTCTTGCATACTTTTTCGGTAAATAAGAAGGTAGCGAGCTTCTGTTGTTAGATTCACAATCTAATGTTTTTTTTAAACTATATTTACAGTATAGGGGACCTAGGATAATTTTTGGGTTTAGGGATAAAAGCAGTAGGGGTATAATGTGAAGGGACATGAGTGCATTTTCTCGTGTAAAAGAAGGCGAGATATTGTTGATATGGTAAGTATATTTACCTCGCTGCGTTGTGATTAGCATGTAGAGGGAGTATAGGGCGGTGATTACTATATTTAACCCCATCAGGATGATTGTAATGTTGGATCATGAGAAGGTTGATATGACTACAAATAGTTCTCCGATTAGGTTAATTGTTGGGGGTAAGGCTAGGTTAGTTAAGCTTGCTAGGAGCCATCAGGTTGCCATTAGCGGAAGGAATATTTGTAGGCCGCGGGCTAAGATTATTGTTCGGCTGTGGATTCGTTCGTAGTTGGAGTTTGCTAGGCAGAAAAGTATGGAGGATGTAAGGCCGTGGGCAATTATTAGAGCGGTTGCTCCTATGTAACTTCAGGGTGTTTGGATGAGGATGGCTACGATTACAAGTGCTATGTGGCTGACAGAGGAGTATGCAATGAGTGATTTTAGGTCTGTTTGACGGAGACAGATTGAGCTAGTTATGATTATGCCTCATAGGGATAGTATAATGAATGGGTATGCTATAAATTCGGTTACTGGATTTAGGAGGAGTGTGACTCGTAGCATTCCATATCCTCCTAATTTTAGTAGGATTGCTGCAAGGACTATGGAGCCTGCAATGGGGGCTTCTACGTGTGCTTTGGGTAGTCATAGGTGAAGGCCGTATAGTGGTATTTTTACTATAAAAGCCATTATGCATGCTAGTCATGTGAAGACGTTGGATCAGGAGTTGGATATTGGTTGCACTCAGTACTGGAGGATTAGAAAGTTTAAGGATCCTGTTGTGTTTTGAATATAAATTAGTGCTACTAATAAGGGCAAGGACCCTGTTAGTGTGTAAAATAGGAAATAAAGGCCGGCATTTAGGCGTTCTGTTTGGTTTCCTCATCGGGTGATGATAATGAGTGTTGGGACTAGTGTTGCTTCAAATAAAATGTAAAAAAAGATTAATTCTATAGCGGTAAATGTTATGATTAGGAATAGTTGTAGAAGAATTAGTATGGTAATAAATAGTTTTTTTCGAGTCAAGTTTTCTTTTGACAGGTGGTGTTGACTAGCTATTAGTATTAGGGGGAGAAGTCATATAGTCAGGACTAGCAGAGGTGTGGATAAGGAGTCTGAGAAAAAAATTAGTGAAAAGTTGAGGCTGTTGTCGCCAAATTGATTTATGAGGAGTAGGCTTGTGAGGCTAATTAATAGACTGTGTGTTGTGGAGTTGATTCAGATTATGTTGCTTTTTGATAGTCAGGTTAGGGGTATAAGTATTATTGTAGGGAAAATATATTTTAGCATTGTAAGAGGTTGAGGTTTTGTACGTAGTCGGTCCCGTATGTGTTTGATATTACGACTAGTAAGGATAGGCCCAATGCTGCTTCACAGGCTGCGAATACTAACAGGATGATGGGTATTATACTGGCTAGAGTGAAGTGTGAGTTTAGGATTATTAAGGTGGCTATAATAAATAATGATAGTATTATTCCTTCTAGGCATAGGAGGGATGATATTAGATGGGATCGGTATATTAATAGTCCTGTGAGAGATACTGTAAATGCTATTATGATATTTATATACACGAGGGACATTTGGTAATTATGAGTTAAATCATAATCTAATGAGTCGAAATCATTTATTTTATTTTAAACTAAGTACCATATTCAGTCCATTCAAGTCCTTTTTGGGTTCATTCATAGGCTAAGCTTACGGCTAACAGAGAGATTAGGAGAAGGGCTATAGTAAGTATTGTGTTTAGGTTAGTTGTTTGTGAGGCTCATGGTAGTGGTAAGAGTAATGCAATTTCTAAGTCAAATAGGAGAAATGTAATGGCTACTAGAAAAAATTTTATAGAGAAAGGAAGGCGGGCGGATCCTATAGGGTCAAATCCACACTCATATGGGCTTGTTTTTTCTGAGTATGCATTTAGTTGGGGGAGTCAGAATGCGATGGTAACAAGCAGTGTGGCTAGTGCAAGATTAGTTAGGAGAGCTAGTATTAAGTTTATTATTCTTTTTCGGGTTAGACCGAAACTAACTGATTGGAAGTCAGTTGTACTTATTAATACTAAAAGAATATGAGCCTCATCAATAGATGGAAACATAGAGGAAAAGTCATACGACGTCTACGAAATGTCAGTATCAGGCAGCTGCTTCAAAGCCGAAGTGGTGGTTGGAGGTAAAGTGAAATTTTAGTTGTCGGAAGAAACATACGATTAGGAAAGTGGACCCAATGATAACGTGGAGGCCGTGGAAGCCTGTTGCTACAAAGAAAGTTGAGCCATAGACACCGTCTGAGATGGTAAAGGGTGCTTCATAGTATTCTGAGGCTTGGAGTAATGTGAAGTAAACACCTAGTGCGATAGTAATGAATAGAGCTTGAAGTATGTGGTTGCGATTTCCTTCTATGAGGCTGTGATGGGCTCAGGTAATAGAGACTCCTGATGCCAGAAGGACGGAAGTGTTGAGTAGTGGGACTTCTAGGGGGTTAAGTGGATGAATGCCTGTTGGAGGTCAGCAACCGCCTAATTCAGGTGTGGGGGCGAGGCTTGAATGGTAAAATGCTCAGAAAAATCCGGTAAAGAATAAGACTTCTGAAATAATAAAAAGAATTATTCCGTAGCGTAGGCCTTTTTGGACATTTGGGGTATGGTGACCTTGGAAGGTGCTTTCTCGGATTACGTCTCGTCATCATTGGTATATAGTAAGCATGTTTGTTGTTAGACCAAGTATGAGTAAGGTTGTTGAGTTGAAATGGAATCATATGATTAAACCAGATGTTATTAGGAGGGCAGATAATGCTCCTGTGAGAGGTCAGGGGCTGGGGTTAACTATATGATAGGCGTGAGTTTGGTGTGTCATTATGTATTATCGTGTAAATATAGGCTAACTAGAAGAGTAAATACATAAGCTTGAATTATGGCTACCGCGAATTCAAGGATTGTTAGTAGGATTAAAATGATGAATGTAATAAGAGCTGTTGTGGTGCTAATGTTTATTAGTGCCAGTGTGGCTCCTCCAATTAGGTGAATTAATAGGTGTCCTGCTGTAATGTTGGCTGTTAATCGTACTGCGAGGGCTACTGGTTGAATAAATAGGCTGATAGTTTCGATGATTACTAGTATAGGGATCAAAGGAGTGGGTGTTCCTTGTGGTAGAAAGTGGGCAAGTGATGCTTTGGTTTTGTTGCGGAAGCCCGTGATTACAGCTCCTGCTCATAAGGGGATAGCTATGCCTAGGTTTATTGATAGTTGTGTGGTTGGTGTAAAAGAGTGAGGTAGTAGGCCTAGTAAGTTTGTTGATCCAATAAATAGAATTAGGGATATTAGTATTAGTGCTCATGTTTGTCCTTTAGGGTTATGAATGCTCATTATTTGTTTAGATACAAGTTGAAGCACTCATTGTTGAAGAGAGATAAGACGGTTGTTTACTAGTCGGTTTGATGTTGGAAATAATAGGCTGGGAAACAAGACGATAAGGGTAACGAGGGGAAGGCCTAGAATTATAGGGGCAATGAAAGAGGCAAATAGATTTTCGTTCATTTTGTTTCTCAAGGGGTGTTTTGTTTTAGTGTTTTTGTAGGTGATGGTTCTGGGTTGTGGTAGAAGCTATGTTTTGAAATTTTTAGTTGAAAAATAATAAAAAGAACTAGGAATATTGACAGAATTATTGTGAGCCATGTTGATGTGTCTAGTTGTGGCATGTCATCAAGGAAGGTATTATGCCCTCAGTCTTTAACTTAAAAGGTTAATGCTTGCTTAGCTTCTTGATGATATTACAATATTGATGCGGACCATTTTTCAAAGTATTTTAGTGGGACTAGTTCGAGGACAATTGGCATAAAGCTGTGGTTTGATCCGCAGATTTCTGAGCATTGGCCATAATATAAGCCTGGTCGGGTTGATATAAGAGTTGTTTGGTTTAGGCGGCCTGGAATTGCATCTGTTTTTAGTCCTAAGGAAGGTACGGCTCATGAGTGAAGTACATCTTCAGAGGAAATTAATATTCGGATCGTTATCTCTATGGGTAAAACAACTCGGTTATCTACTTCTAGTAATCGTAGCTCCCCCGGTTTTAGTTCTGATGTTGGAATTATGTAGGAGTCGAAGCTTAAGTCTTCGTAGTCTGTGTACTCATAACTTCAGTATCATTGATGCCCCATGGTTTTTACTGTAAGGGATGGATTGTTAATTTCATCTATTATGTATAGAATGCGTAGAGATGGGAGGGCAATTAGGATCAGGATAATGGCTGGTAGAATGGTTCAAATTGTTTCTACTTCTTGTGCGTCTATTGTGCTAGTGTGCGTTAACTTTGTTGTTAGCATAAGTGAGATAACATAAAGTACTAGAGAGCTAATTAGGAAGACGATCATTAAAGTATGGTCATGAAAGTGCAGTAGTTCTTCTATAATAGGTGATGTTGCGTCTTGAAACCCTAGTTGTATGGGGTATGCCATATAAGATGTACGGGGTTTTCACCTGTAATTTAACCTTGACAAGGTTATGTAATATTTTACTAACATCTTATTTTATTAAGAAAGACATAGTGGTTATGATGTTGGCTTGAAACCAATAACAGAGGGTTCGATTCCTTCCTTTCTTATTTTAAGTTAACATATGTGGGCTCTTCAAATGTGTGATATGGGGGAGGGCATCCATTTAGTCACTCTAAATTTGTTGTGGTAAGATCTACAGTCAGGACTTCCCGTTTGGACGCAAATGCTTCTCAAATGATAAAAATTATTAATATCACTGCTGTTAGTGAGATGAATGAGCCCATAGATGAAATAGTGTTTCATATTGTGTATGCATCGGGGTAGTCGGAGTATCGTCGTGGCATTCCGGATAATCCTAGGAAATGTTGTGGGAAGAAGGTTATGTTTACACCTACAAATATAATTGCGAAGTGAATCTTGGCTCATGTATCATTAAGGGTGTAGCCTGAGAATAGTGGGAATCAGTGTACGAACCCTCCTATGATGGCAAACACGGCTCCTATTGATAATACATAGTGAAAGTGTGCAACTACATAGTATGTGTCGTGGAGAACAATATCAAGAGAGGAGTTAGCGAGGACGATTCCAGTCAAGCCTCCGACTGTAAAGAGGAAAATAAAGCCTAGTGCTCATATTATAGCAGGTGATCATTTAATGTTACCTCCGTGAAGCGTGGCTAGTCAGCTGAAGACTTTTACTCCAGTTGGAATAGCAATAATTATGGTAGCTGATGTGAAGTAGGCTCGTGTGTCGACGTCTATTCCGACTGTAAATATATGGTGGGCTCATACAATGAATCCTAAAAACCCGATGGATATCATAGCTCATACTATTCCCATGTACCCAAATGGTTCTTTCTTCCCTGAGTAGTAGGTAACAATGTGGGAAATTATTCCAAATCCGGGTAGGATGAGAATATATACTTCAGGGTGTCCAAAGAATCAGAATAGGTGTTGATATAGGATTGGGTCTCCTCCTCCTGCTGGGTCAAAAAAGGTTGTATTTAGGTTTCGGTCTGTTAGAAGTATTGTAATGCCAGCAGCTAGTACAGGAAGTGAAAGGAGTAGAAGTACGGCGGTAATTAAGACAGATCACACAAATAGAGGGGTTTGATATTGCGATATTGCGGGAGGTTTTATATTAATAATTGTTGTAATAAAGTTAATGGCACCTAAAATTGAGGAGACACCTGCCAGGTGTAAAGAAAAAATAGTCAGGTCTACTGAGGCTCCTGCGTGGGCTAGGTTGCTTGCTAGAGGGGGATATACAGTTCAGCCTGTTCCTGCTCCTGCTTCGACTATAGAAGATGCTAGAAGTAATAGGAAAGAGGGAGGGAGGAGTCAAAAACTTATATTGTTTATTCGGGGAAATGCTATATAGGGAGCACCAATTATTAGAGGGACTAGTCAGTTGCCAAATCCTCCAATTATAATGGGCATTACTATAAAGAAAATTACTACAAATGCATGTGCGGTTACAACTACATTATAGATGTGGTTGTCCCCAAGCAAGGTTCCGGGTTGACCTAGTTCAGCGTGAATTAGTAGACTTAGGGCAGTTCCTACTATGCCAGCTCAGGCACCAAATATGAGATATAAGGTACCAATGTCTTTATGGTTAGTTGAGAACAATCAGCGGTTGATGAACATGGGTAAAATGGCTGAGTAAAGCATTAGACTGTAAATCTAAGAACAAAGGTTTAATTCCTCTTTTTACCAGGCCCTGTGGTGAATTAACATATTGAATTGCAAATTCAAAGAAGCAGCTTCAATTCTGCCGGGGCTTCTCCCGCCTTTTTTTTCCTTGAGGCGGGAGAAGTAGATTGAAGCCAGTTGTTTAGGGTGTTTAGCTGTTAACTAAAGTTTCGTGGGGGTGGAGCCCACCAATCTAGTGAGGATTTAGCTTAATTAAAGTGGTTGATTTGCATTCGATTGATGTAAGATATGATCTTGCAATCCTTATCAGGAATTAAGTAAATCATACTTGCTTAGGGCTTTGAAGGCTCTTGGTCTGTTTAACCTAAATTCCTAGTCTAAGATTGAGAGGATTGGTGTAAGTGGTAGTAGCAGAGTAGATAGTGTAACTATTGTTGGTAGGAGGGTTATTTGTTTTGTAATAGAAAATTGTCATTTCATTTTTATGTTGTTTGTGGAGGGAAATATTGTGAGTGCGGTAGAGTATGTAAGTCGTATGTAGAAATATAGGTTTAGTAGTGCTGTTATTGCTATCAGGGTTGGTAGGATGATGCTGTCATTTTTTGTTATTTCTTGAATAATCATTCATTTTGGTATGAATCCTGATAGTGGGGGGAGTCCTCCTATTGATAGGAGAGTAGCGAGGACTAGGACTGTTATGACGGGTGTTTTGTTTCATGTGTGTGATAATGATAGAGTGGTTGTGGTTGAGTTGGCTATAAATAATATAAATATGGTGGAGGTTATAATAATGTAGATGATTAAGTTTAGTAGTGTTATGGTAGGGTTGTAGAGTAATACTGCTATTATTCATCCCATGTGGGCGATTGATGAGTAGGCTATGATTTTTCGTAGCTGGGTTTGGTTAAGTCCTCCTCAGCCTCCAATTATGATTGATAAGATGGATAGGATTAGGATTAGATCTAGGTTAATGGATGTGGAAATTTGGTAGAGTACGGATATTGGTGCTAGTTTTTGTCATGTGAGTAAAATCAAGCCGGAGGATAAGGGGATACCTTGTGTTACTTCTGGGACTCAGAAGTGAAATGGGGCCATTCCTAGTTTTATAGCAAGGGCTATGGTTATTAGCATGGAGGCTGTTGGATTGAATAGTTTTATTACGGTTCATTGGCCTGAGAATATTAGGTTAATGATGACGGCTATTATTAGTAGCATTGAGGCTGTTGATTGGGTGAGAAAGTATTTAGTTGATGCTTCTGTAGCTCGTGGGTTGTGTTTGTTTATTATAATAGGGATGATGGCGAGCATGTTTATTTCAAATCCAATTCAGATAAGTAATCAATGGGAGCTTATTATAACAATAATAGTTCCGAGTAGGACGGTTGCTAAAATAATGATGAAGATGATTGGATTTATTAGTACGGGAAGGATATAAACCAACATTTTCGGGGTATGGGCCCGATAGCTTAATTAGCTGACCTTACTGTTAGAATTTGGTGTATTTGGGAGCACGAAGAGTTTTGGATTCTTAGGAGTAGGTTCAATTCCTATGATTCTAGAAATAAGAGGGCTTAAACCTCTATTATTTACTCTATCAAAGTAACTCTTTTATCAGACATATTTCTTATGTTTGTGGGGGGATACTTGATAGGAGGATGGGTAATGATACGTGTCATATGCATAGTGCTAGTGTTAAGGGTAAAAAACTTTTTCATAGTAGATGTATTAGTTGGTCGTAGCGAAATCGAGGGTAGGATGCTCGAATTCATAAGAAAGTAGTTGTAAGTAGTAATGACTTGGTGGTGAAGTTGATTGTGTATAGTTCTGGTATGTGTGGGCTGTGGAATGCTCCTAGGAACAAGGTTGTTGTGAAGATATTTATCATGATAATGTTTGCATATTCTGCTATAAAGAATAGGGCAAATGGCCCTGCTGCATATTCTACATTAAAGCCTGATACTAGTTCTGACTCTCCTTCGGTAAGATCAAATGGTGCTCGGTTCGTCTCTGCTAGTGTTGAGATGAATCATATTATTGCTAGTGGTCATGCTGGAAAGATTATCCATACTTGTTCTTGTGTAATAATTAGTGTGGAAAGGGTAAAGGATCCATTTATTAGGAGCACTGACAGGAGGATAATGGCTAGTGTTACTTCATACGAGATTGTTTGTGCTACTGCTCGTAGAGCTCCAATGAGTGCGTATTTTGAGTTGGAAGCTCATCCTGATCATAGGATTGAGTATACAGCTAAGCTTGATATGGCCAGTATGAATAGGACTCCTAGGTTTATGTTGATAAGGGGGTAGGGTATGGGTAGGGGGATTCATATAGTTAAGGCGAGGCTTAGCGCTAGAATGGGTGCAAGGATAAATATTGAAATGGAGGATGTTGCGGGTCGTAGTGGTTCTTTGATGAAGAGTTTGATTGCGTCTGCGATTGGCTGGAGTAGGCCGTACGGGCCTACAACATTTGGACCTTTTCGAAATTGTATGTAGCCTAGAACTTTTCGTTCAACTAATGTGAGAAACGCTACAGCTAGTAAGATAGGAATAATTAGTGTTAGGATATTTACTATAAACATTTTGTTAAGGAGAGGATTTGAATCTCTGAGTATAAAGGTTTAAGTTTTACGCAATTACCGGGCTCTGCCACCTTAACTAAGCCCTTTGCTAGGGCAGGTTTTATTTGTAGTATTAATTGAGACGGAGTCATTAATTAGCTTAAGGCGCGTTTTTGAAGTTGGCCTTATTTCTCTTGTCCTTTCGTACTGGGAGAAATTCATAATAGATAGAAACCGACCTGGATTACTCCGGTCTGAACTCAGATCACGTAGGACTTTAATCGTTGAACAAACGAACCTTTGATAGCGGTTGCACCATCGGGGTGTCCTGATCCAACATCGAGGTCGTAAACCCTATTGTCGATATGGACTCTTGAATAGGATTGCGCTGTTATCCCTAGGGTAACTTGTTCCGTTGATCAAATTTTGGATCAATAAGCGATAGTTCGATTTGACTTGTGTGTCTTGTCTTTAAAATCGCTCGGAGGATTTTTTGTTTTCCGAGGTCACCCCAACCAAAACTGTTAGTTCATGAAGAATAGTATTATCCCTTGGTGGTTAAATTTGTTTTCTTTGAACTAGTTAGTTAAAGCTCCATAGGGTCTTCTCGTCTTATTTGTTTATTCCCGCCTCTTCACGGGAAGGTCAATTTCACTGATTGGAAGTAAGAGACAGTAAAACCCTCGTGTGGCCATTCATACAAGTCCTTATTTAAAGAACAAATGATTATGCTACCTTTGCACGGTCAGGATACCGCGGCCGTTTAACGTTTGTCACTGGGCAGGCAGTGCCTCCAATACTGGGAATGCTGGAGGTGATGTTTTTGGTAAACAGGCGGGGTTTATGTTTGCCCAGTTCCTTTTACTTCTTTTAATCTTTCCTGGGTGCACTCCTGTGTTGGGTTAACAGTGTGGTTAATAAATTGTTTATTTTTGGATTATTTTTATTTACTGTTAATAGTCAGGGTGTTATCAGATACTGACTTAAACTTATGCAGGGAGAATTTATTTCTTGTTACTCATACTAACATTGTTGCTTCTATTTTACAATAGAGTGGTCCAGTAGTGGGTCTAGGAGTTAGTTAGTTTGTTGATGGGATTAAGTATTATTTGGTTGTTGAGCTTTAACGCTTTCTTAATTGGGGGCTGCTTTTAGGCCTACTATGGTTTTGCTAAATCTTACTCTCTAGTCAAGGTTGTACCCGTTTCTAAAAGGCTGTACCTTTTTAGACTAACTTTTAAAGATACAGTGAATTTTTTTGTATATTTGGTATCTTTAAAGCTGAACTAATATTCATTTTCTGGACAACCAGCTATCACCAGGCTCGTTAGGCGTTTCACCTCTACTTACAAATCTTCTCACTATTTTGCTACATAGACGAGTTGGTTCTTAGTTAACTGTTCATAAGTAGCTCGTCTGGTTTCGGGTTGCTTAGCTAAAATTCGTTTTGTTAAGTTTTTGCTAGTTAATTCATTATGCAAAAGGTACAAGGGGTAATCTTTGCTTTTTTTTACTTTAATAATTTTTCTTTCATCATTCCCTTACGGTACTTCCTCTATTGCGCCATTTTAGAATTTCTATCTCCTATACTTTAATCTAGAGATGAATGTTTTATTTTATTTTATTTTGATTATTGAATTAGTGGTGAAAATTTGGGCTAGGCATGGTTCAAGACATTCATAGTGTATGGAATCTTCTAGGTGTAAACTAGATGCTTTATTTAAGCTATGTCTTGGTTTATCCAAGCACACTTTCCAGTATGCTTACCTTGTTACGACTTGTCTCCTCTTGTGTGGTTAGTGTGTTTAAATATGTTTAAGTGTATTTTAGTCACTCAAGGAGGGTGACGGGCGGTGTGTGCGTGCTTCATGGCCTAATTCAATTAAGCACTCTATTTTTAGTTTACTACTAAATCCTCCTTTGGTTGTTAGTTTCATAGCAACTTTCGTATTAAGTTTTCTTGAGATAGAAAATGTAGCCCATTTCTTTCCACTCCATAGGTTACACCTTGACCTAACGTTTTTATGTCCTATGATTGTGCTTACTTGTGTTCCTTTTCAGGGTTTGCTGAAGATGGCGGTATATAGACTGTATTAGCAAGGATTGGTGAGGTTTATCGGGGTTTATCGATTATAGAACAGGCTCCTCTAGAAGGATATAAAGCACCGCCAAGTCCTTTGAGTTTTAGGCTATTGCCGGTAGTGCTCTGGCGAATAATTTTGTTAATTTAATTATTTGTGTTTAGGGCTAAGCATAGTGGGGTATCTAATCCCAGTTTGGATCTTAGCTATAGTGTATCAGCTATTTTAGAATTACCTTCGTCATTTATTTTTATTAAAGTTAGGGCTTTTTACAGCCTAATTTTAATTTAACTCTATTTAGTGTAGTGCTTAAACACGTTTTACGCCGTGTTTCTGTTAGCTTGGGTTAATCGTATGACCGCGGTGGCTGGCACGAGATTTACCAACCCTAATTAGTATAACTTAGTCAAACTTTCGTTTATGGCTTAATTTTTGTCACTGCTGTCTCCCGTGGGGGTGTGGTTAAGCAAGGCGTCATGAGCTACGGGTGTGTGCGCTTGATACCCGCTCCTTTTGGTCTTGTTGACCTGAAGGGCATTCTCACTGGAATGTGGATACTTGCATGTGTAAGTTTACTAAAAGTTAACAGAAAGGCTGGGACCAAACCTGTGTGTTTATGGAGTTGGTGTACTCATCTAGGCATTTTCAGTGCCTTGCTTTGGATTTAAGCTACATTAAC